CGGATTCGTTATAGTCCCCCCCGTGATACTCCAACCGCCCCATGAATTGGTTATTCCTAAACGAGTCATGAAGGGTATAACGAACATACCCTGTCTCCACATTGGATCAAGAACAGGGTCAGAAGGATCAAAAACTGCTAATTCATACAGGGCCATCGAACCGGCCCAACCAGCAACCAAAGCTGTATGCATTATATGAACAGAAAGCAACCGTCCGGGATCATTCAATACAACGGTATGAACACGATACCAAGGCAAACCCATAGAAATACCCCTTTATGAAAGAAAAAAGACACTACGTAACTTTATTGCATTGTAAAAGACTATGACTATGTTATGTACCCCCTATTTAGTGGATTATTTCAACGTAAGGGTTCATATTTGTTCTATTCTGTTGGTAATAATGGAACAATTTTGTTCGTAGGAACAAAGAGAAGCAGATTTATTCTATACTCGATAAGTACCAATACGCAATGGGAGGGTTAATGCCATTTTATATGAGCGAATGTGCCCATACTTGTTTATCATTAGAGGACACTATTTGTCATATTTTTACCGTATTTTTTTCTGACTTTCTCTATTTCTCTTATTTATGAATAAAATAAAATATGATTTAGGATAAAGTACAATATTATAATTATAAAGATAATAAAATAATAAAGATAAAGATTATATTATAAAGATAAAGATAATAATAGTAGATAAAAATAATAATAATAATAAAGGCTTTGTTACGTTTCCACATCAAAGTAAAATATAGTACTTAGTTCTTTTTTCTTTCATTTAATGCCTATTGGTGTTCCAAAAGTACCTTTTCGAAGTCCTGGAGAGGAAGATGCAACTTGGGTTGACATATAGTGCGACTTGTCAGATATATTGGGCCATATGGGATTTTCCCGTTTTCTCCCCACTCGAGATATCCCCTGTTTCGCCCACGAAAGATTAATGGAATCATCAAAAATTTGGAGCGTGAAGTGCAATTAGATCCACTTTTTGGGGGGGATTCGAATTACTATTATCAATTAGAAGATTTTATGGTTGGCTTAGTTGGACTACTACATTGAAGTATCCAGGCTCCGTTTAAAAAAACCAAGTGGTATCTATTTTATATCATAAAGGATTCCTTTTTTAAAAGAAATCTCTTTTTTGTAAGTAGAAGTTATTTCAAACTCTTCTGTTAATCAATCAATTGAGTAATATGCATGAAGCCTTCAACTATTTTACGGAATGCGTGAATTGAAAAAAAAAAAGAAGGGATAACTAAAAGAAGTGGTAATGGGAGCTTTTGTACTATATGTGCAAATAAAAAAAGGGCGGATCTTTACCCGGAGTAGAGCATAAACCTAAAAAGATTAAAGGGGCCCATTTAAGAACAAGAAAATGACATCGTGATTTGGATTGAATCTCGATGAAAGAATCCATCAATGAAAAGTTAGTTGGATAAGTTTAATGAATTCTTTTTATATTCTAGTTAATAGTTAAGTTATAAGGAAAGGAAGACAAACTCGTGTTTAGTGAAAAATCAAGGAAATCATTATAAGTTAGAAGGAACTTGCTATGAAAAAATAAAAAGTATAGGAATCTACACATTGATTCTTTTGTTTTTTTTTGAACCGTATGCGTCAAAAGGCGCCTGTACGGTTCCGGGGGGATACAATTTGACCCTAATCAACCGACTTTATCGAGAAAGATTACTTTTTTTAGGTCAAGAGGTTGATAGCGAGATCTCAAATCAACTTATTGGTCTTATGATATATCTCAGTATGGAGAATGATACCCAAGATCTGTATTTGTTTATAAACTCTCCTGGCGGATGGGTAATACCGGGGGTGGCTCTTTATGATACTATGCAATTTGTACAACCAGATGTACAGACAATATGCATGGGATCAGCCGCTTCAATGGGATCTTTTATCCTGGTCGGAGGAGAAATTACCAAACGTCTAGCATTCCCTCACGCTTGGCGCCAATGAGGCTTTTATTTGAGAGAAAAAAGAAGACTATGCCTTCGCCATATGAAATATGAATATTTAAGTAATAATAGCATGGCACTTTGAATTCGATATAAGAAATTTTGTTTTCAAAACATTAGATTATGTATCGAGAGAGTAATATGAGAAAAAGGTATTTCCTATTTTATTATCGGAAGTCCAGTTCAGCGTCACAAACTTTTTTCACACCAGAGGTCTCTTAACAATATTTATAGTATAGAGCGAAAAAAAAAAAAAAAAAGATTCTTTTTTCCTTAGTTTATTTGATCAAACAAAAAAGCAACCTTGGGATTGCTGAATGACAGACAAATCACAGACAAAAAAATATAATAAATATAGAAAGCAACGGAGCCATCATAGTATTTTTGAATTCCTCCGAAAAGAAGGGTGGTAAGTTGATCATTTACCGATCGGGGTCTGATCGATCCTATTGAAGGTAAGGGTCAATTTTATTGTAGAGCCGTATGCAATGCATAATGCCCGTACGGTTGTTCGATTCTATCTTTTTTCTTGTTATTCTTTTATCTTTCTTTTATCTTCCCCTCATCATGCGAAATAGAGAAACCTTTTTTATCTTATATCACCAGGGTAATGATCCATCAACCCGCTGGTTCTTTTTCTGAAGTAGCAACGGGAGAATTCATCCTGGAAGTGGGAGAACTGCTGAAACTACGTGAAACCCTGACAAGGGTTTATGTACAAAGAACGGGGAAACCCTTCTGGGTTGTATCCGAAGACATGGAAAGAGATATTTTTATGTCAGCAACAGAGGCCCAAGCTTATGGAATTGTTGATCTTGTAGCGGTTGAATGACAATAAATAGCCTGAATTTCGCGTCAATTCGTGATTTAAAATGAACCCTGCCGCGTTTAATATTCTATGACTTTTATTTATTTACTATCTATTGATTAATGATTCTATTGATCTATCGATTCTATTCTATTGAATAAAAGTCATTCATAATCATACGGTTAGGATCGATCTAAACCAGCCCATTATGTATATGATTCAACATGCCAACGATTAAACAACTTATTAGAAATACAAGACAGCCAATCAGAAATGTCACAAAATCCCCCGCGCTTCGGGGATGCCCTCAGCGTCGAGGAACATGTACTAGGGTGTATGTGCGACTCGTTCAGATCATAAACTAGAACAAAGGAAAGAGAACAATGTTCGAATATCAATGATCAAATAGGATAGAACGGAAAAACAAACTACATTTACTATCTAAAAATAAGAAAATGGGGTCATATCCCTTTTATTGTGTATGAAATTTATGGTTTCTATTGGTGTAAAACCACTCACCTCAATTCAAGATGAGAAGTAATTCTCCATTGGTAGCAAATGGTTATCCATTAAGCGGAGGAAATCTTAGTAACATAGACCCCTCTTGCAAGAACGGACTAACAGGGTCAGCTACCCAGCCAACTTTCATAATTAAATACCGTTACTGTATAGGTAGAGCTCGTTGTGAAAGACCTATTACTGGATAATTCATGGGTAGAGCCGAAGAATGTGAACTATACAAGTTAGCAATAACATTGATTAAATGAAGTAAGGGCTCCGGTGTATAGAGAAGACCTCACCGTTTAAGAAGTAACCATAGAAACGATGGAATCCACTATTTAGTTATCATTGCTATTTTTTTTAACCTAGTATAGTACAATTTCGTATTTCGAGGTGAAATGCCTATAAAAAAATAAAAAATCGTGGTTGGGAAGGTTATAGTAGCGAAAGCCATTGGAATTTTTAGTTTATACATTGGAAAAATCCGTTTTGTTATTAATATACTAGGAAAGGGGCAAAAGAATAACTGAAAGAAAGGAAATCTATTAGTTATTCGTTAAAGTTTCATTTATTCAATGACCAGAATTAGACGGGGATATATCGCTCGGAGACGTAGAACAAAAATTCGTTTATTTGCATCAAGCTTTCGGGGGGCTCATTCAAGACTTACTCGAACTATTACTCAACAAAAAATAAGAGCTTTGGTTTCGGCTCATCGGGATAGGGATAGGCAAAAAATAAACTTTCGTCGTTTGTGGATCACTCGAATAAATGCAGCAATTCGTGAAAGGGGGGTATGCTATAGTTATAGTAGATTAATAAATGATCTGTACAAGAGACAGTTGCTTCTTAATCGTAAAATACTTGCACAAATAGCTATATCAAATAGGAATTGTCTTTATATGATTTCCAATGAGATCATAAAAGAAGTAGGTTGGAAAGAATCCACCGGTTAAACGGAGTTGCCCGGAGAATGAACTCCGGGAAGATCGAATAAAAATGAATAGAATTAGAATATGATAAAATATCAGAAAGTAGTCAAAATAAATATGAATCAACACGTTCAATAAAAAATTTTATTCTTCCCAGATTATTCTTTTTTTTCTTACGACACGAGACTTCAATCCGGATTCTTGGATTTTTCCAACAAAAAATAAATCCGCGTTTGAGTTCGGATGGGCATTTGAATTCAAGTGAAGAAAGAGTAAACCTATCTTTTTCTGGCTCTAAGACTGGGAGTTCTGGTGGTCGACTCGGTTCTTTCAAATTGTTTCTCATTATTAAGAAAAGGTAACAAAGATAAAATACGAGCTTGTTTTATAGCAATAGTAATTAATCGTTGTTGTTTCAAGGTCAATCTATTCACTCGTCTAGATAATATTTTTCCCTGTTCACTAATAAATCGACTAATTAAACTCATGTTTTTATAATCAATTCGATCCCCCGATTGGATCGGGGGCAAACGCCTACGAAAAGATCGCTTGGATTTAAGAAAAGTTCGCTTAGATTTTTCCATGGTTTGGTTAGTTTATTTCTTATCCCTAAAATCCTATTTCAGCCGTATCTTTTATTAGAATAAATAAATAGGATTTGGTTTGTTTATAATTATCTTTAACTATGTTAAATATGTTATATATATAATGTCATTTTTGCCCTTTCCTTGTAAGAAAGATAAGGGCGCCGGTGCTCGGTTCGTTCGATCTATTTCTTTATCTCCCCATGAATCGTATGTTTGTTACAATATGGACAGAATTTTAGCAACTCCAATCGATTAGGCGTATTGTGCCGGTTCTTTTGAGTAATATATCTGGAAATCCCCGTTGATTCCTTATTAACACCGTTTCGAACACAAGCGGTACATTCCAAAAGAACCGGTATTCGCACATCTTTACCCTTAGCCATGAACCTCCTTTGGATTTTTCATTTACTCAACTCTTCCTTTTTCAATTCGAAACGAAAAAGAAGAAAGGAAGGAAAAAATTTGTAACTAGCTATCCTCTTATGCAAGATTTCATTACAATCAATATAGGAAATACGATAGAAAGATTTCTAAACTATATTTCAACAGTACAGTATTTCATATAATTATCGTCTAGAATACGCTTTCCCTAGAACCAGAGTTTGTATTCGACTTCCATAGAAATTTAATACATAGAAATTCATATTAATTTAATTCCAACCTGAACCCGACTCTCACAGCTGTTGAATGTAATATTCTTTCTCTTTCCTCCCTTTTTCTAGGGAAAAAAGAGAAAAGAAGGGGCTTTATTTAATTGTATCTCTAATCTTCTTTATTCCTTCCCACGTCAATAACTAGAATGAAAAAAAGGGGAACGTCAACGCATCCGGGAAAAAACGATTAATCTCTATCAATAAACCTGCCAAAGAACCGAACCATAGAGTACTTAGTACCGGTGCCACGGAAAGATATGTTTTTAGATCTCGCATTGAAAAACCTCCTTTTATAGTTATAGTAATACATACATAAGATAATACATATTGAAATGTACAATCATCCAGTAAATAAGATTTACTTTTTGTTAAATACAGAAAAAACGTCCTTTTCTTCCCCACTATTCCCCAAAAAGACTCGTTTATTTTTCCTAGGGGTTCCAGAAGTATTTTACTATTATTATATGTTAAATGAGACCAAAAAGGCGAAATGGACATAAAAATTCTAGATTTTAATAGAGGCAATAACGATGTGGAAAACAAGACAGGAATTCTCTACAATGACACTGTAGACCAATGGAAGGGATGTAGCGCAGCTTGGTAGCGCGTTTGTTTTGGGTACAAAATGTCACGGGTTCAAATCCTGTCATCCCTACCTATTACTGCTCCTTTGAGCAGTAACGAGGGATTTTTTGAGATCAATTCACGTTGGACATATCATATAGAATCTTTTATTCTTATGATGATACTATATGTGTATGCATACAAGATGTATTGGGGCCAATCCTTTTCTTTACAGTCTTTTCTTTTATGAGAAGAAAGCGCTCTTAGTTCAGTTCGGTAGAACGTGGGTCTCCAAAACCCGATGTCGTAGGTTCAAATCCTACAGAGCGTGATTTGTATCTTCTTCGATGGAATTTGACTGAAACACTAACTGGAACAGCAATCTTTATTTGACCTCCTGGATATTAAAGAAAGGAGGAGGTCAATCAAAAAAAGAGATGTTAATTAATCAAAGGTCTAACTGATCGCCACGCCTGTATTGTAAATAGGCAGTTACAAATAATCCAGCCAAAGTAATAGGAATTAGACCTAACACAATTCCAAATAGAAAAACTTCAATCATTTCAATTTGTTTGAAAGGAGAAAAAAGAGGTAATATCTATACCTAAATATTAATCTGAATTACCATGAATCTCAATGACCAAGAATTGGCAATTAACGGGGTAAAAATACACAGAAGTTCGCGGAAAGATTTTGCGCAATTAATTTCAAATAAGTCGTATCTTGCTCAGACCAATAAATAGAGCTGAGGCTATAGTTAAAGCCGTTAGTAGAAAACCGAAATAACTAGTTATGGTAGGCATCAAGGAGCTAAATGAAATATGGTCTTTTTATACATATGTTTATAAAAAAGCACTTACCTGAGTTTCCTTTTTTGCAAAATAGGAGAAAAAACCAATTGAAAGTTTTTGAGTCATCTATCATTATAGACAGCACTAACAAGGATAAAGTCACAACTATATAAAAAAATTGATTCATCGTCTGTAACATCTACCCATACCGCGTTTGCAATCAGCAAATGCATTCTTGGATCATTTTTCAATTCAACTTATAAACGAATAATAAGAACTGGGTAGTGTAATTTCGTTTTAAAATAAAACTAACTCTTTTCCAATCATTATGGAATCAAATTAGAAAATTATTCCTATTTTTATCATTTGTTTTTTTTTATCATTTGTTTTATTGGATCGAATCTATATATTTTAGAGCGAACATTAATCTTATAAAACTTTTACTTTCATTTTAACTAATTAGATTCCGTAATGAGTTCACTCATATAATATCTTAAATATCTTGAATGAATGAGAACAAAAAGTTATCACATGATCACTCAAAAAAATAGGTGTTTTGGTTCAACTATATTCTAAGACTAGTAATTTCTATTTTCTTTTGCTTTAGAAGTTCTATTTTGTATTTTTCATATATATATTAGAAATGCGCATCTTTTTAGTTAGGTCAAGAAAGAACCTTCAGATTTCGATCT